GAAGAATGTTGAGTTGAGGAAAAGAAGCCTTACCAATGAAAATATTTTCCTGTCGATGTAGTCTTTTCTTCTCTGTCCTGCTCCCCGGAAAAGGGCGAAGCGGAAATGGAATAAAAAAGAAGAAAGCTGGTAGATTCAGGCTACCCTAGTAGCGTAGATTCCGCCCCTCCCAGTTCACAGATGTAGTTGCGTGTAGTTCACTTTTTTATTTTATTCGAGATTGGCTTGGTGTTAAGTGTACCGCTTGTGTAGCCTATGCGAAGCGAACAAGCAAGGGATTGAGCTGCGCGTTCGCGCATTCGTTTTCTTGCTGGGTACAAGATCGAAAAGAATGCCCGTATGTCGAGATACAGGGTTTTTCGAGAAAAGGTCCCATCCTTCAATATCATGATTGGGTCGACCAGGCCAGATCATGAGTGAATAGAAAATCGAAAACGTACATAGCAGTTCCAGCTGAAATACTTGGAATAATTCTACCACTTCTACTAGGAGTAGCCTTTTTAGTGCTAGCTGAACGTAAAGTAATGGCTTTTGTGCAACGTCGAAAGGGTCCTGATGTAGTGGGATCGTTCGGATTGTTACAACCTCTAGCAGATGGTTTGAAATTGATTCTAAAAGAACCTATTTCACCAAGTAGTGCTAATTTCTCCCTTTTTAGAATGGCTCCAGTGGCTACATTTATGTTAAGTCTGGTCGCTCGGGCCGTTGTACCTTTTGATTATGGTATGGTATTGTCAGATTCGAACATAGGGCTACTTTATTTGTTTGCCATATCTTCGTTAGGTGTTTATGGAATTATTACAGCAGGTTGGTCTAGTAATTAGGGGGCGGCCGTTCGGTCGCCTATGATACTAGGACCAATAGGTCAAAAATGGGTTTGTGCCGCAGGTGTTGAACGATCTACTCTACACAGGTGTGGGCTTACAGGGCTAGGGCTCATAAAGCCTTTATTTCATTCAAAAATAGGGCCCTGGTCGTCACTTTTCCGGGCCGGGATCGATAGATAAGTGGAAGTCATAAAAAAGAGATATTTCTCTTCGCACCTAAGATCAAGAGGAAGGGTAGCTTGTCTGGCCTATATAAAAATATATTATTCATTATTATAGAATCTTTTAGAATTAGAAAAAGATTTTTCTAAAGATTCACTGTCTTTTAACCGGCTGTTCTTCTTTGTCAACGCTACTAAGGACCTATGGGTTAGCCTACTAATGTATTGTATAGTAGGGTATAGTAGGCGAGCGAGTTAGCGAAGACGCTTAGGCTAATAGATAAGAGAGCGTCAGTGTGTAGCCCTCATTCTACTACGCTACGCAAAGGTTACGAAGTCACTTAGCTCGACGTTAGGAGAGTCAAGGGGGAAGGCCATACCTACATAGAAGAACCGCTGTTCGCTGACTTTCTAAGGTCTAACCTTTCGCTCCCCTACTGAAAAGGGGCACAAAGCCGCTTTGCACCGCTGATAGACTACTTAAGATTCAATTCAAAACAAAAGAAAGGCCCTACTCAGTTTCGCAAGCCTTTGTCATTGTCAGTCAACTAAGTAGGGCCTGAGGCCCCCTGCTAATCCGTAAATCTTAGGAGCATGCCGCAACACAACAAAAGGATGGTCCCCTATGCATTTAATTCTTTCCGGAAGGGAAAAAAAAGTACCCCATCATGGTGAACCTCTCCTTGTGATCGGGATGAGGTAGATGCCTCCCAGCTGGGGGGCGGATCGAATCGGAGTTTCCTTAGGTAGCCACCGACCTACAGTTATCCTTAAACTTCCGTGCTTGGTGGAGAAGAAGCGAACAAAGGTACGCTCGCTTGCTGTCTTGTTCTCTGCCGCGAACTGGGATCGCTCGCCAGCTAGGTCAGATTGAAGCAATAATTTTTGAGAACATATTACCCATATTCGGGGACAAGGGGCGGAACGACCTCTCGATCTGCTTACTGCAGCCCAGGAATAAAAACGTCGTCTAGGCGTTCCTTGTTGCTCCGATCTCCCCGACGCCTAGGACGTTGTCTGGGCCAAGAGCCATAGTTAATTGCTGTTTCCGTTTGGTTGTTTTTTTCTTGTTGTTGATACCGGCAAGACCAGCCAGATGATGTCTGCTGGTTGGTAGTGAGAGGACTCGTAGTACCTGCATACCCAAAAGAAAGGGAGGCGCTGATTAAAAAACAATCATTTGATTTTCTTACTCTCCCTTAGCAGCCAGCGGGAAAGGAGTCTATCTATCTGCCTAGCTTTGGTAGATTTCCCCCAACGCAATCCATAGAAATTCCACGAATCCCTTGGTGGATAAGTCCGACGACTCAGCAGCAGTGCGGAATGGAGTTTATCGTCTGGTGGATCTGATCTTTAGGGGGCAATACATACCAAAAGGTGCTTTAGTGATCTTTGCTGAACAAGGAACTCTGTGTGGGGATCCATCTTGTTGTTATTCGCATTGTTCACCTTGGTCGGAAATCTGGGTGGTTGTTCTGCGCTTTATATTTAAAGCAAGCAGCTTCATCCTTGATGATGGCCTATGGTGGTGATGAATTCGTTCATCCTGACAATGCAATGCGGTACCAGTTTATCTCACTCGGTACCTTGCTTGACTTGAGGGCACTGCACTTACTTGCTAGTAAAAGTCTTCATAATAAATCACTATTCTAAATGTCTCCTTATGGTTGAGTGAGGCTCTTTATAACCCTTTCCCCAACCAAGGGTTAGGCCTATTCGATAAATAATAACTTCTTTCACAGGTATGGAAGAGTAGTAGGGGTAGGCCATGGGCTTTGCTTAACGAATTGATTTTCGTTTCTTTCCCTTTCCCCTGTAGTGAAGCAGGAACTCAGAGTAACATTGCTATCTAATCGATTTTCGAAAGAGCAAACTTCATTCATTGAACGCAAGTAAGCGATAGGCGATGTGGCATACCTTTTGGCACTACCTCCAGCGCTCTCCTGAGTTCACAAAGTATTCCACGTATCCATGCTGAGGAAATACGTACGAGCATATCTGGTTGATAGAGGATATGGTTGTAGATAAGAAATTAACTTATGAAGTGAAGAACGCCCGGAGAAGATTGTTGACAGAAAGGATCAGGTACTCAGGACGCTCACAATTCCATACGTCGTGGAGGAATCATTCCGAGCGCGAAGCTACATGAGAACTAGAGGAGAAGATGCGGGAGCAGTGCCTGCTTTTCCCTCACCTTTTCGACACGCCAGGTAAGAGTTTTGTCATCAAAACTCACACTTAATGATTTGAATCGATGTGGATATAGTCTCGCACCTTTCTTTCGGTTTTCCAAGTATCACTCCCGAGGGTCTATTCGCTCCTTTGCTTCTACAACTACTTTCGGTACCTTTCCCACTTGCTTTGCATCATTCTGTAACGAGAGCTTACAGAGCACCTCTTCAGAACTCGATTCCCTAATTCGCTGTGAACAACGGACAATATAAGTTATCTCTCTTATTAAGATCAGATCAGGCTTGATGGAATCCCTCATAAAAGCTGTGAAAGTAGGGATTTAAGCATAGATAGAGGTGATAGTTTAGCCTCTTGATTTAGGAGTTCAATAACCCGCGGTATTCTTAAATAAAAGCACTTTACCTTCCCAGGAGTTTGTGTATTGATGCCGAGAATACACTTTTTGATAGAATCAGCTCTTTGACAATAAGTTGTGTGTGTAAAAATAGGTTGCATATAGTAACCGGAGTTGAGGACATGAGAATCTAGTGTAGAACTCGAGATGGGATGAATACATTTTCTTAGAGTTATATTATCCGCTGCTCTTGGAGTTGAGGTATTTCTTTCGCTATTGAATCTCGTCTGTCTGTAATAAGCAATTCTTACCCTGTCTGTGTATGAGGAATTAGCGGTCTGCAGATGCGCTTTCGGGAGCAGATAGAGTGTAAGGAAGATAATCGGATGTTGTGCAACGGTAGGAGCTCCCTGTTCTCATTCCTTTCTTTATCGGTTCTTTAGACCTTTGAAAAGTAGTTGCCTGATGGGAAGGAGAGGTGACTTGAGAGTCGGGTTCCTAAGAAAATATAAGGTCCTCTTTCGTTCCTAAAGGATGATCTAGCTGTGGATGATGTCCCAGCTCGAGAGGTCAACCTTGTAATCTTCCCCTTCTTCTTTCCTCTAGCGGGCTTTGTCTCATTCATTCTTCTATGTTTGAAGCGATACCTCTAACTCCAGAATAGTCACGCTTCCCAGCTGCGATTGAGGAGTTTATTAATCAATATCCGCTATTCTGCATCTGGTCTTTCCGCCCGAAAGAAGAGCTGGCTTTGCCCTAGTAGAAAGTGATATGGATTCTTAGCTTTTGAGCAAGAGACTCTCATCCGGAGGACAGGTAAAGTCTAGCTGCCTATTCTCTTCCGACTAGCTCTAACAGCCCGTTCTCAGTTGATTCAATAGCTGCGCTTACAAGAGATTCCTCTAAGCTCTAGAGAACGTCGAATCATCATCAACTCCTCAACAAAGAGCCTATCTTTGATAGCACTGGGATTAAAGACCAGCTTCTTCAACAAGAGCGGACTCACTCACATACTGGATAGGTGGCTCGGAATTATAGTGCTAGTTCCGTTCCTCAATCGAAAGTAAAATCACCAAGCAAAAGGTAGGAATTGGGCACCGGAGAATGGAACTTTTACAATCCGGATGTACGTACTTCTGCTGTCAAAATGATAGTTACAGGCACCTTCTGGGCGATGTCGGAACCATGTTCTATAAAGATCCCGCTACAGCCATTCCAGACATCAGCTGCTTAGGCGCGAGTAACAGACCCCTATGGTATGGGGAAAGATTCCTAAATAAACTCTTTAGGTCGGCTTCGGTACCTATTGATGAGGAGATGCCTACATTCTCAAACTATGCCGGTTCGATTTCTAGATCCTATAAACAAGGGATTCTTTCTCTTGGGTCTTCGGTTCAGAACGAGAATCCAGTCCAGCAGGAGGTGCTTTCAGAAGAGACTTCTCCCGGATCAGCATCTGAGCTGAGTCAGTGTCATACTATTCAT